TCTAGAATCACTGGAAAAGTGGAAACAAGACCAGATATAATCTGATCATTCTGAGCCAATCCAAAATCATTGTAGATCGAACCAATCATTAGTTCCCAACCATGGGTCGAGTGAAATCCGATCCATAAATCAGTAACTAAAAGAATTGAAAAAGCTTTGATTGTATCACTTAAGTTATAGAGAAATTCCTGAATCCAAGAATTTAAAATGAAAAGTTCTTCATTACCCAGAAAAAAATAACCACTTAGAATAGCGAAACAGATTAGATTTGTAGAGAAATGCAAAATGATATGGAAATGAGATTCATTTTGTCTTTGGACCAATTGTATTGTTTCCTTGTGCATTCCTATACGAAGCCTTTGCATATGTGTCTCCGAGTACTCCTTTATCATCTCGTCCAACAGGAATAGTTCTTCTAATTCCATAAATTTTTCTAGAACATTTTTCTCTTGAATATCATTCAAAGGGATTTCGGATTGCCTAGTATTCCACCAATTAATAACCCAAGTTTCTAGACATTTCTTAAATGAGAGAGAAACCCACCAGGGCAAAAAGATTATAGACACAAGATATGGGAGGGAAGCCAATGCTTTCTTTTTTTTCATTCTGTATCCGTGATGTGAATTGTTAATGAACCTGTTTCATTGGTCGATTCTATCTGAGATTTCTATGAAGTACGAATTATATAACAAGAGCCTATAACTCTAACAAGAATAAGGTATCAAACCTATGAATCTTTTCCTATTTTTGTTTTTGTGTAATAATTGAGTCTTTGGATCTAGAATAGAACATACAAGAAAGGCTCTTTTCGAATGAAAAAAAAGTAAATATTCTTTCCATATTCCAGAGATCACAATTAAGAAAATTGTAACCAATTTCCCTTTCATTTATTCCTTTCAATGAAGACTCGAAAACCCTTTTGAACTAACAAATATAATTTGGATTTAAAGACGAACCCTACCGGATTATTTAATTCTTTTATTTCCATTTCGAATTTGAAAGATTTCACTGTCTAACCGCAGCGCAGGGATAGGGTATAAATTCAAAGGCCTAAAAAGAGGAATTATGTTTTACGAAAACAAAAGACATTTTAGGATATTTGATGAATCTATACTTATTTACTTATTACTTATTAGACCTTTTACTAGTCTAAAGAGTGAAGCCAGACACCATGTGTATGCGTATACAAAATAGTTATTGTTCCATATACGTCTTCCCACTTTTGAGATGTATTAAGTTCCTTCTCTCATGCTGAGATTTATTCTTCAGTTCATTTCAAAAGACTTCAATAGGTACGCGCAAGAAAGAGGCTAATTCGGCAGCTTTTTGTTCAATTTCTCGTGGAGTCAAATCCTCATCAGTACGGGTCAAGGGAATGGCTCCTTGACCCTTGATTTCCATATAAAGGACACGACGAGGAAAAAGACCCTCTCTCACCTCCATTCTGATTGATTGGATATCTTTCATAAAGAAACGAAGGAAGATGCGACGATTTCTTCCAGGAAATCCCCAACGAAAAAGGGACATTATCCCTTCTTTTCTATCGAATCGGTCATAACCACTACCTACATTCCATGAAATTGTGCACCACAAATAAGAACTAATGAATAGACCTGCGATCCCATAGAAAGACATCACGATCCCTTGTGGGAAAAAAAGGATTTGCTGAGACGGGAATACGGATATCAGATTTTTACCAAGATAACTGGAAGTTCCAACCACTAAGAATCCTAGTGAACCTAAAAAAAGGATACAGGCCCAGCAAAAATTACTTGTTTTTCGAGACCCCGTTATAAGTTCTATCCATATATGTTCTGATCGCCAGTTCATACTATACTAGATCCTGTTGCATTTGATTGGAATTAAGAGAATAACCCAAATGGATTTGACTTGACTTTTATTGCTTGATCCCGAAGTAACTTTCATCAACTAGCAGCATTCCGACAGGAACCATTAGGAATAATTGGTTAGACACATTGAGTTTCTTTTTAAAAGATTTTTCAAAAAAGATTTGCTGATCATTTTGAATTTCATCATTTAATTTATTAAGCTATAACCGCATATACATGCATTAATGCCGTATATTATGCATCGGCATACATAACAAAACAACTCTTCCTTTTGTTTTCGGAAAGGCCAAATATCATATATCCTACCATATTACATTAAAAAAAGTATCTATATATCTATATGATGATCCAGTGTTGAAATAAATTGATGAGATTTCATCGTATTTAGACAATCTTATTTCTTTGGACATAAAGAGATAAAGAAGCCATTGCGATTGCCGGAAAGACTAGGCCCACTAAAGGAACAAAAATAGAGGGAAAGTTCAAATCTATCATAGAATGGGTACCTCAATTTCATATTTGTGCCTATTATAAATTCTAATTATAAAGATATATTCTAATAAGTCTATCTATTCATTATTAATATTAATCTATTAAAAAGAAATTAGAAAGAATATTAAGATAATATGAATATGAAGTATTTAATAATAAATAACGAATGTAGAACTCAATGAAGTATACCTATTCCTCTTTCAACATGAATATGTATGAGAATCCCCTTTAATAAATTGGATTCTTCTTCTCCCATCCTTATCTTCATCGTCTTTCTATCTTTACCTTTCAAAACAAAAAAGGTGTTTTGAAAGGTAAAGATAGAAAAGAGTTTCTTATGAGTTTCCAATTTTAACCAATCTTATCCAACAAACAGGGATTCCTAGTGAATTCTCACTAAATAAATTCTATATTCTTCTCTTCTTATTTGTTATTTGAATATTTCTATTTTCTTTATTTGATTTGAGATTTCTTCTTTCTTTTTATTTAGTATTTTCTTTTCATTTTTTCGATATATTTTTTTATCTCTTTTTCGTTGTTCTATATATGAATAATGAATATGTCAAAAGAACGGAAAAAATCATTTTTATTTCCCTAATTTCTCAGAAGGAGAAATAAATTCTTTTTTATCTTGTCGATATTTATCTTGTCGATAGAGGGATGCTTATTTATAATCAGGAAGAGAGATAGAATAAAAAAAGGATCCGGGCCAAAAAGTCATTATCCAAAACTTCTGACTCTTACTACACTTATAACTGATGTTTCCAAAGAAAACACCATCTTCTTAGTTTTGTTTTTTTCATTATAATGAACTAAATGCGTATTCGCTACAAATAAAAATAACTGAAGCTAATGTTATACTTCCATTTGAAAATGAAGAATTTCAATCTTTTTGAAATTTTTTTTTTGAATCTTGATTCAAGGGAAGGAAACCGTGTAGCTGAAATAACTCATTCAGAACACCTTTTAAAAGATTACGTGGTACAATTGGGTCGAATAAGCCCTTATGGAATAAATACTCAGCTGCTTGTGAACCGTCGGGTACTGTCTTTTTCAATGTTTGTTCAATTACTCTTTTACCCGCAAACGCAATGTAGGCATTAGGTTCAGCAATAATGATATCTCCCAACATACCAAAACTTGCTGTAACTCCGCCAGTTGTAGGAGATGTAAGGATTGATACATAAAATAACTTTTTATTTGATTGATAATCATATGAAGCAGAAGATATTTTAGCCATTTGCATTAAGCTCAAACTCCCTTCTTGCATGCGTGCTCCTCCAGAAGCACACACAATAATGACAGGTAGAGATCGATTAGTAGCATACTCGATCAAACGGGTGATTTTCTCACCTACTACGGATCCCATACTACCTCCCATAAACTGAAAATCCATAACTCCAATTGCTATGGGAATACTGTTTAGTTGACCTACGCCCGTTTGAACAGCTTCAGTTAAACCCGTTTTTCTTTGATAAAAAGAAATGCGATCTATATAAGGTTCCTCCTCTGAATGAAATTCAATGGGGTCTATAGAGACCATATCTTCATCCATAGGCTCCCAAGTGCCAGGATCTATAAAGAGTTCAATTCTATCTGAACTACTCATTTTCAAATGATATCCGCAGTATTCACAAATATTCATTTTTGAACTAAAAAATTTTTTATAATTTAATCCATAACAATTCTCACATTGAATCCATAACTTTTTGTATTTTGTATTTAGATCGAAATCCTTAGATTTTTCTCTTCTATTTAAATAACTGCTACTAGTTTTAATACTAGAATTTCCATTTTCAAGACTACTTGTACTTTCCGTACAAATGAAACTAGAAATGTAACTGTCGATATCACTGTAAATGTCACTATTAAGACTGATTTCAAAGCGAAGATAACTATCAATGCAACTATTAATGTGATTATTCCAATTAGATTGAGTATCATACATGGAATAATAATAATAGTAGTAATTACTACTATTAGACCCACTATTCAAATAACTAGGTAGTTCACTCAAAAAAGAACTAGCATTGTCAATATCAAAAATCTTATTTTCAATATCAAAATATACAGAATAAGTGTCACCATTACTATTTCTAATTAAAAAAGTATGATCAGAGATCAAACTCCAAAGATTCCTGCTATCAAATAAATAATTTAGATAATGAATATTACTGAAACTATAACTGTCCCAACTAGGAATCTTTTTATCCGCATCTTTTCGAAGAGTTTCTTTACTTCCACTGGTATGTCCAAGAGCATCAAGACTATCCATTGATTTACTTAGTCCACACTTATGTTCTAACTTCTTGTTAGACAACATTGAATTGAACCAATATTTTTTCATAGATTATTTATGCCCCTATTTTATGAAAACCTAATACTAATAGATGAATAGTCATTCGATGAAGAAAAAATCATTTTACTCTTTCTTTTTTTTTTATTTCTCATCAGAATTCAAATAAAGCATATGATCCAATGTTAATGAAAAACGAGCGAGTCTTGAAAAGAAAGGATTCTCTTTTTGAGGAATCCGGTGAATCATTTCAATATTATGATAGAATCTTTTCCTCAAAAAAAAAATATATAAAGAAAGGTTTCTCTCATGTCAAACTTTAAATTCTCATCAAAAAGATACATAGTTTTTTCTTCCCATAA